ATCTACAATTGGATTTAAAAAAGCGTAGGCCTCAGGTAATTTGGCAAAGAAAAAACTACTCGAATAAAGGGCAGAATTAAGACAGATACCGATCAAACTAAAAATATTAGGCATAGCAAAGATTTTTTTATTGTAGATAATTGCATTTTGATTGAGTTATTGATATCTTATTGATATTATTGATATAAGGCAAAAAATAATGACGAAGGTAAAGTAGACCAAAAAAGCCTTTGAACTCATTCACCCAATAAAAACCCTTCCATTCTCACAAGATAATAGAGAATAGAAGAAATCATACTTTTATACAATATCTTATATCTTAATTAAATTATATGTAATGATCAATCAATTCCAGGTTAATTCTATATCTACACGTGGCAAAATCCTATCAACAATGGATTTCATAGATATTGATTTGCACTGGAATTGACGAACAGCCACTACTAATATTAGTGTTTATTAGTTTAGAGATTAGATATAAATCTAAATGGGGCGTGGCCAAGTGGTAAGGCAACGGGTTTTGGTCCCGCTATTCGGAGGTTCGAATCCTTCCGTCCCAGAGCATCCATTATTATTATATAAATATCAGAAAAAAGATTGCTTTTTTGAGCAGCCCCCTCCTTTGTTTTCTAATTATAATAGTGAATAGAATGGGATTCTTTTTTCTAATTTTTGCTGATGCCTCTTCCTTTCTGAATCATCTTTTTTTTCTCGAGCTGAATTGAGATACCCAGATGTAACTTAATCCATTTATGATCCAGGTTAGATAGGAACATAGATCGCAATAATTTTGAATAAAAAAGGTAGGACGGCCTTTCATTCTATGCCCACCCCCCGTATATTCATATTGAAGTTAATTACTTAGAAATTAGGTATCATATCCATATTTATTTTAATTTTCAATGACGCGGAAATATGCCGGTCTGTTATATATCAATATTTTTATATCAATATTTTTGATCCACTTATCCATAAATCATTGGTGGTTTTAATTAAAAAAGAAACATGGATCGATCCGTGATAAAATAATGTGGTACTTAGTCAAAAACATTATTAATGATGTGGAAGTAATAAATTGTTTTAATTAGATTTTTATAAATCTTTTTAATGGCTTATTCTGAGTCCTTTATATTCGAAGAAGTATGAGATAGGTGACTCGATCCTATCGAGTCATAGAGATTCAAAGACGAACTAATTTATTCATATTAATGAAATATAGATATATAGAAATTACATTTAGAAATATGGGGATTAATAAATTATTGCTGAGACTTTTTCAGAAAATATCTACCCATGGGTAACCATATTAAAGGGACAAAAGCATAGATTACCATTTACCGACAGAACCAATGACTATTCATGATTCCATAATTAAATCAATTACATACCGGTTCCAAACGGGAGGGATGTTATGGTAAAACTTCGTTTGAAACGATGTGGTAGAAAGCAACGTGCGACTTGAAGGACATGATCCGCTGTGGATGTAAGAATCCACCATTTTATTAGGAATGAAAGTGCTCTTGGCTCAACATCCTTTGTTCTACTCAACTAGAAACCTCAGCCTTTTGGGGGTTATAATGTAAATAGTACATGATGGAGCTCGAGTAGAAGGTATTAATTCATTTCTAATTAATTTCTCAAGGGCAAGGGTCTAGGGTTAGTGCCAATGAATAAGTTGGAACAACTTCGTAAGTATATCTTCGATATAGAAATTGAAAGGATTCCATTCGAGAAAGTTTTCATGATTTTCATAAAAAAAATAAACTTTTTGGACTTGAGAAAACTTTTCGGTTAAAAGTGTAACACGCGGGAATCAACCGTTCTTATGATTCTTTGATAGATTTGATAGAAAGAAATCACAAAAAAAGGTATGTTGCTGCCATTTTGAAAGGATTAAGGATCACCGAAGTAATGTCTAAACCCAATGATTCAAAGAAAATATAAAGGATTCTGGAACAAGGAAACACCATTTAAAATTGTCTCAACAACTAAATCAGAATTAAAGAATAAAAAAAAGATTCTAAATCTAAACAAGACAAAAAGGGGGTTAGAGACCACTCAATAAATGAAATGCTTAAGGATTGTCTTTGAGCTATTTGGAAGTTATCCAACTTGAGTTATGAGTACAAACTTTTTTTAGGAAAGAAAAAGGACTAAAATTCTAGTCTAATTGCTTGGATGATTTTATGGATCTATTTGCTATGATAATTCTATACATAGACATAAAACTTCTAATCATTTTTTCTTGAGCCGTACGAGGAGAAAACTTCTTATACGTTTCTGGGGGGGGGGTATTGTTCATCTACATCTATCCCAATGAGCCGTCTATCGAATTGTTGCAATTGATGTTCGATTCCGAAGAGAAGGAAGAGATCTTCAGAAGGTTGGTTTTTATGATCCGATAAAGAATCAAACTTATTCAAATGTTCCTGCTATTCTATATTTCCTTGAAAAGGGCGCTCAACCTACGGGAACTGTTCATGATATTTCAAAGAAGGCA